TGAATAAAAAACTTCAGAGTCTATCTTTTCAGTTTGATGGGTTGAGGAAAGAATGCAAAATTTTAGAGAATTACTATTTTTCCCTAACTTCTAACTTAATGAAATTCCATACAATATAAAAAAGACCCGAAATGCTAGTTTTTCTCGCATGTTTTTTCCATCACATTGTCGAAACAAAAATATGAGATGTGTCGATCTAAAAATAGTTGGTACATGAAATTACGACCTAATAGATCTATCTAAATATTACTCTATAAATAGATATTAATTCTCCTCTAGAATCAAAGAAAGATAGCGAAAAGGGGTTTTTACGTTGGGATTTCGAACAAACAAACTTTTCCCTTACTTCATAGAGAAGGCAAGGAATAGCCAATTAATTCTTATGGAATATCTAGGAATAAAAAAATTGAATCGGAAATATCGACAAATTAGTGCACAGTCCAAAGAAATTAAACAAAAAGGGGGTCAGCCGTTCCAATTTCATCTCTATCGAATTTTATTATCAGAATAGTAGATATAGTACTAATTCAATAGGTCAGGTCTACTTACTTTTCCCCTTTAATTTGTTGATTTCTAATCTTTACAATGGATTAGTTTGAAATAAGTGAAAAAAAAAATAGGAATATTGGGGGATTCAATAGATGCCTTCTCTTATAATTTTTATTATTATTATTTTTAATGAATAAATGTTCAATTTTATAACTACTAAAAGGTATTAGACTTATATTATACAGTTCTTTCCTTTTTCCTTTAAAAATAGCAAGAAGCAAATATATTCTACGTTCAAATATGAATACTACGATTCGGGTTTTATGAAAAAAAAAAGTAAAAAGCCCCTTATCGGATTTGAACCGATGACTTACGCCTTACCATGGCGTTACTCTACCACTGAGTTAAAGGGGCCCTTTAACGTAACGGAATTCCTGAATGAGTCACTATTATCTTTCCCCTTATATTACATAGCATATGTATTATAGACCATACAGACTTTAGACTATACTATATAATATATTATAATTTATAGTGGCTAGTGGCTCTTTCCGGAAAAATAAAGTTGATTTACTATAATATAAGAATATAAGGAGTTTTTGATCTTTTTAACCTATCACTTCAATGAACCAAGCCGACCCTCAACTTTTCTTTTCTTAAATTGATACCCATCAGAACAAAAATAACTTGATACACGTACCTACCAATTCGACGACATAGATCCTAGATCCAAGATATTTCGTTAAATCATATGATTTAATCATGTGCTGGAGAAGGTGGATTTGTCCCCTTAATCAAGAAAAAACAATTTCCTAAATTTTATCGCCTTTCTCATCCAGGATTTATCCTTTTAAAAATTTATGGTTTACTACGAAGGCACATTTCGTCTTAAAATAAAAATGAATGAATTAATAAAGTGGACGAAATATTGTATTTTTTTATTTTGGGGTGTATAAATCATTCCACAAAGGAACCCTTTACCTTGTATTTAGTTATATTTATAAGAAATGTTTTAAGTTTTATAGATATTTAATTTAGATTTATTATTTATTTTATTAGTTAGAATATATTCTAATAAAATAAAAAAAATAATATTATTAAATTATATAGAGCTTCTAGTATGTATAATGATAATGGCTTTATATATCGGGAATGGCGGAAGGATCTCTTGGGTCGAATCATATTCTTACATTCTATTAACTCTATTGACAATTTTGAAAAACTGTTGATACTATGCTCATAGTATGATGGCGGTCAGACACGTATGCCCCCATCGTCTAGTGGTTCAGGACATCTCTCTTTCAAGGAGGCAGCGGGGATTCGACTTCCCCTGGGGGTAGGGTACTACAAAAGGAAGTTGATCGTGCATTATCAATCAGCCTAAAATTGAAAATGGAATTTATTTTTCCTGGGTCGATGCCCGAGCGGTTAATGGGGACGGACTGTAAATTCGTTGGCAATATGTCTACGCTGGTTCAAATCCAGCTCGGCCCAAGAATTCGCTCATAGATCGTCAGATGTAAATTTTTGTCTTACCGAACGCACGATACGTGGGAATAAACGAATTCCTTTTTTATATTATTATAGATAATAAAATGATCTAGATTCATATCAGTATCTGTAAATATAAAGAAAGTCTAAGTATAAGTAAACGATATTTTTTATTGAAAGATTGATTATCAACCGATTTTAAAATAAGGAAAGGATCATTAGTAATGTAATTTGTGTCGCTCTCAATAAAAAGAAAGTGCATAGACATGTTGATATCACTATATCACTTGGGTCTCTGTTACAACACGAAAAAAAAAAAACGAGGTTTGAATTCAACCCTAAAAATATTGATGCGGTATACCTTATTTCCCTGGGATTGTAGTTCAATTGGTCAGAGCACCGCCCTGTCAAGGCGGAAGCTGCGGGTTCGAGCCCCGTCAGTCCCGACGGATCAAATAAAAACATCAATTCATCTATACATTTTTTTTCTGGCAAAAGAGGCACACCAAAATGAATAGCATTTCAGCCATTCAACCTTCTCAATAGGTATTTTTTTTCTTTTTTAGGTATTTCTCACCAAAGACAAACAAATATATAAATTGTCATTACTTCAACTAGTACCGATTGGTGGGGAGAGATAGAATTGCATTAGTCTAATTGTTGGGAACATCATATTTTTGAACATAATAGTCAGGATTCCAAGGGATAGCGTACTGCGTCTAGTTTTAAAGTTTATTGCCTCTATCTAATGGGATAGAGTATCATATGTTTCTCGGGAGCACATGCACAACGAGAAGTCATTTCTTGTACACTACAAAATGAAATTTTAGTTACCCCGAAAATAGTTTTGAGATTAAAACTATTTTCCTTTCTATTTCTAGCTCTGCAGTCTCAATGACTGAAACTAACTACTTTTTAAAAATCTATCTCAGTCAAATTTTACACCAAACGTTTAATGTATGCTAGTACTAATGCAAGAAAAGATACTATTAATAAAAGAAAGATCAAACAAGTACCCCCTTTAGCTTTATTATTCGTGAGATAATGAATAATAGTTTTCTTTCTTATCTTTATCTTAGTAAAATTAAAGGTGCTATCGAAAAAAGAACAAAGCCTATAAAATGAAATAATTTTAGAGAAGATTAGATCTTTTATACCGGAATTTGGCTTTTTCACACTTTTCTTTTTCTTACAAGAAAAAGAAAATTATATCCTAAAAAGAAAATAGGAGTTTCCAGTTTAACTCCTTACCCCCTTTTATTTTACTTTTATTGTTGTTATTTTTTATGGGGTCAATGCAATGTAAGTGGAAAACGGTCAGATGATACTTCATCCGATGATTGTCCAAGGAAGACATTAGGTTACGAATATAGAAGAATAAAAAAAAAAGATTTCTTGATTCGATTACGAATTCGATTTTCTATTGAGTATGGATAAAGGATCTTCCTATGTTATACTATTTAATTCGCGACGACGAAGTAATTTGATAGTCCAGCTATTGTTATTCATAATATTGATGCGATTCAATATCATTGAGATGTAATTCATCCCGTTGAATTTACAGGCGAATTTTTTTTATCTCTATGGGATTAAATCCCGAGTTATTGCGAAGTAAAAACAAATTAGATTATGGAAGTAAATATTCTCGCATTTATTGCTACTGCACTCTTCATTCTAGTTCCTACTGCTTTTTTACTTATCATATATGTAAAAACGGTCAGTCAAAACGATTAATATGAATGAAACTTGCCTTCTTATAGGTCTTTATCAATGAGAATGATTTAAGAACCAAAGGCTTCCAATTTAGTTTCTTAAATCTTCAATTAAATACGCAGGCTAGAATCAACAGTATTCTATGAGATTTGATAATATGGTAGAAAGATATCAATCTTTCTACCATATTATCTATTAGATTAGCTTGTAGTGTATAAAGTTGTACTGTATAAAGATACAAATGTAGATCAATCCGAAATAATAAAAAAGTTACTTTTACGGCTTGAATTACGAGATTTATTATTATTTAAAAGCGAAATCCCAGTATCCAGCGAAAAAAGAATACAAATAAATAACAATAAGTGGTCTGTTGTTACCCATTGTCCCTCTATAAGTCTGAGAAAAGCCCTGCGGCGAAATAAAGAATTTAGGAAAACGAAAATTTCTTACGACCCCCACCCGTATCCCCTTCCGAAATACAAACATGGGAAGCATTTTAATATCTGTTTCATTGACATTATTCTAATTAATGTTCAAACAAAACCCTTTCTATAAAACAATTGAGAAAGTTTGATTCCTTACCGCAATTACATTAATAGTAATTCTAGAGTCCACTTCTTCCCCATACTACGAGTGAAAGAGAAAATGTAAAGACTACCATTAAAGCAGCCCAAGCGAGACTTACTATATCCATGTGAATTATGTCCCCGATCTCTATGAATATGAAGGAATTTTTCCATTCTTGTTCACTAATAATAGTGAAATCCGGGGTGCATAGTCAAAAGGGGATTCTTACCCCAAACTCTTTATTTAATGAACCAATCCAATAAATGCACTTATAATAAATTTTTATCAAAATTTTCTGATCATTATGATTTCTAGTATAATTGGGAAAGATGAAGCACAAGCAAAATATGCAACGACCCCCGTTGGCCGAGGGAGTCTTACTAATATAGCAAGCAGGTAGGAATAAAAATAATATTATATAACCAAAGTGGATCATTATCTATCACACACATACCTCTTTTTTCTTTTCCATTTGATCTATATTTCGTCTCTGTGAAAAAAAAAAGGAGAGACAGTCGATTATACATACAGGGGTTACTGAACAGAAGTTTTTTTGCCACTTTTATATATATAAAAGTTACATATACATATCTTTCGCGAAACCCCTATATGCTTCGAATCAAGCCCGTACCAACAGCTCCCCCCTTCCCCTCCGCTGGGGAATATTTCGGGGAGTTATATAAAAAAATAAGGGATTTTCGGTCTTTTGTTGATCAGGCGACACCCAGATTTGAACCGGG